GCTAACGTAGCTTAAATTTAAAGCATAACCCTGAAGACGTTAAGATGGGCCCTAAAAAGCCCCGTAAGCACAAAGGTTTGGTCCTGACTTTACTATCGACTGTAGCTACACTTACACATGCAAGTATCCGCACCCCTGTGAAAATGCCCCTCAGTTCTCCGCCCGAGAACAAGGAGCCGGTATCAGGCTCAATACACCCAGCCCACAACGCCTTGCTCAGCCACACCCCCAAGGGAACTCAGCAGTGATAAACATTAAGCCATAAGTGAAAACTTGACTTAGTTAAGGCCAAGAGAGTCGGTAAAACTCGTGCCAGCCACCGCGGTTATACGAGAGACCCAAGTTGATAGTCAACGGCGTAAAGCGTGGTTAAGAAAAACTATAAACTAAAGCCGAACACCTTCAAAGCTGTTATACGCATTCGAAAGTAAGAAGACCAACTACGAAAGTGGCTTTACAACACCCGAACCCACGAAAGCTAAGAAACAAACTGGGATTAGATACCCCACTATGCTTAGCCGTAAACGTTGATAGCACCCTACATCAGCTATTCGCCAGGGAACTACGAGCATAAGCTTAAAACCCAAAGGACTTGGCGGTGCTTAAGATCCACCTAGAGGAGCCTGTTCTAGAACCGATAACCCCCGTTTAACCTCACCCTCCCTTGTTTACCCCGCCTATATACCGCCGTCGTCAGCTTACCCTATGAAGGTTTAATAGTAAGCAAAATTGGTACAACCCAAAACGTCAGGTCGAGGTGTAGCGCATGAGAGGGGAAGAAATGGGCTACATTCACTACCATAGTGAATACGAATGATGAACTGAAATGTTCATCCGAAGGAGGATTTAGCAGTAAGCGGAGAATAGAGTGCTCCACTGAAACCGGCCCTAAAGCGCGCACACACCGCCCGTCACCCTCCCCTAACTTAACTTAAATTATAATTAATAACACAAACACTGTTAAGGGGAGGCAAGTCGTAACATGGTAAGTGTACCGGAAGGTGCACTTGGAAAAATCAGAGTGTAGCTAAGACAGAAAAGCATCTCCCTTACACCGAGAAGTCATCCGTGCAAATCGGATCGCCCTGAGCCGAACAGCTAGCCCCACCCCATAAAACCAAAAAATCACCATAAATAACCCCAAATACACAACCAAACACACTAACTAAATCATTCTTCCACCTTAGTACGGGAGACAGAAAAGGACACACGGAGCTATAGAAAAAGTACCGCAAGGGAACGCTGAAAGAGTAATGAAACAACCCAGTAAAGTACAAAAAAGCAGAGATTAACCCTCGTACCTTTTGCATCATGATTTAGCCAGTAAGCCCAAGCAAAGAGCACTTTAGTTTGACCCCCCGAAACTAAGTGAGCTACTCCAAGACAGCCTATTTTAGGGCCAACCCGTCTCTGTGGCAAAAGAGTGGGAAGAGCTTTGAGTAGAGGTGACAAACCTACCGAACTTAGTTATAGCTGGTTGTCTAGAAATTGAATATAAGTTCAGCCCCCTACCTTCTTCATTCACACGATTCCTAATACCCTTAGTTGTACAAGAAGACAGGAGAGTTAGTCAAACGGGGTACAGCCCATTTGACTTAAGATACAACTTTTTTAGGAGGATAAAGATCACACTACCAAAGGGAAAATGTTTTAGTGGGCCTAAAAGCAGCCACCTAAACAGAAAGCGTTAAAGCTCAGACATATCAAAACCCCTATAATCCGGATAATCCACTCTTAAACCCCTACTTTCTACTAGACTGTTTCATGCAAACATGAAAGCACCAATGCTAAAATGAGTAATAAGAGAGCACCTACCTCTCTCCTAGCACGCACATACATCGGAACGGACCCCCCACCGAACATTACCGGCCCCAAACAAAGAGGGTAATGCACAACCAATAAACAACCAGAAAACCCCCCAAAAAACAACCGTTAAGCCCACACTGGCGTGCCCCCAAGGAAAGACTAAAAGAAAAAGAAGGAACTCGGCAAACACCCCAAGCCTCGCCTGTTTACCAAAAACATCGCCTCTTGTAGTTTAAAAATAAGAGGTCCCGCCTGCCCAGTGACACTAAGTTCAACGGCCGCGGTATTTTGACCGTGCAAAGGTAGCGCAATCACTTGTCTTTTAAATGAAGACCCGTATGAATGGCATAACGAGGGCCTAACTGTCTCCTTTTTCAAGTCAATGAAATTGATCTCCCCGTGCAGAAGCGGGGATAACAACATAAGACGAGAAGACCCTATGGAGCTTTAGACACCAGAGCAGCCCTTGTCAAACACCCCTGGCAAAAGGACAAAACCAAAAGGACCCTGCTCCCCTGTCTTTGGTTGGGGCGACCGCGGGGAATACAAAACCCCCATGTGGAATGGGAAAACCACTCCTAAAACCAAGAGCCACGGCTCTAAGCAATAGAACATCTAACCAAAAGATCCGGCATGACCGATCAACGAACCGAGTTACCCTAGGGATAACAGCGCAATCCCCTTCTAGAGTCCATATCGACAAGGGGGTTTACGACCTCGATGTTGGATCAGGACATCCTAATGGTGCAGCCGCTATTAAGGGTTCGTTTGTTCAACGATTAAAGTCCTACGTGATCTGAGTTCAGACCGGAGTAATCCAGGTCAGTTTCTATCTATGACATGTTTTTTTCTAGTACGAAAGGACCGAAAAAAAGAGGCCCCTGCTATAAGTATGCCTCCCCCCTACCTAATGAAAACAACTAAATTAGGCAAAAGGACATGATTCTCCCGCCAAATATAATGGCTTGTTGGGGTGGCAGAGCCCGGTTACTGCTAAAGACCTAAGCCCTTTCCACAGAGGTTCAACTCCTCTCCCTAACTATGATCTCGTTCCTCACCACCCACATTATTAACCCATTAGCCTTTATTGTCCCCGTCCTCCTTGCCGTTGCATTCCTCACCCTCTTAGAACGAAAAGTACTAGGCTACATACAACTACGAAAAGGCCCAAACATTGTTGGCCCCTACGGCCTTTTACAACCAATCGCTGACGGCGTAAAACTATTCATCAAAGAACCCGTCCGCCCCTCAACGTCCTCCCCTGCACTATTCCTTATTACCCCAATCCTAGCCCTTACCCTCGCCCTTTCCCTGTGAATTCCCCTACCCCTCCCCTATCCAATGGCAGACCTCAACCTGGGCATTCTATTTATTCTGGCCCTGTCCAGCCTTGCAGTCTACTCTATCCTAGGCTCAGGCTGAGCATCAAATTCAAAATATGCCCTAATTGGGGCCCTACGTGCTGTAGCCCAAACAATTTCATATGAAGTCAGCCTGGGACTCATCCTCCTAACCATCATTATCTTTTCGGGGGGCTTTACACTACAAACCTTCAACATCACACAAGAAAGCATCTGGCTCATCCTACCCGCCTGACCCCTTGCCGCAATATGGTTCACATCTACCCTAGCAGAAACCAACCGAACACCCTTTGACTTAACCGAAGGCGAATCCGAACTAGTCTCAGGCTTCAACGTAGAATATGCCGCAGGCCCATTCGCCCTGTTCTACCTGGCAGAATACGCCAACATTCTATTGATAAACACACTATCAACCACGCTCTTCCTAGGTGCCTCTCACATCCCCATTTTCCCAGAACTTACAGCAGTTAATCTAATAGTAAAAGCCTCTCTCCTGTCCATACTTTTCCTATGGGTACGAGCCTCCTACCCCCGCTTCCGATACGACCAGCTCATGCACCTGATCTGAAAAAACTTCCTGCCACTAACACTAGCACTAGTAATCTGACATCTTGCACTACCCACCGCCTTTGCCGGCTTGCCACCACAACTATAACCACAGGAGTCGTGCCTGAAACAAAGGACCACTTTGATGTAGTGTATTATGAGGGTTAAAGTCCCTCCGACTCCTTAGAAAGAAGGGACTCGAACCCAACCTAAAGAGATCAAAACTCTTAGTGCTTCCACTACACCACTTCCTAGTAAAGTCAGCTAACACAAGCTTTTGGGCCCATACCCCAAGAATGTAGGTGAAACCCCTACCTTTACTAATGAACCCCTACATCTTGGCCACCCTTCTATTCGGCCTAGGCCTCGGCACCACAATTACATTTGCAAGCTCACACTGACTACTCGCCTGAATGGGCCTAGAGATTAACACCCTTGCAATCCTCCCACTAATAGCCCGCCACCACCACCCCCGCGCGGTCGAAGCAACTACCAAATATTTCCTCACACAGGCCACCGCAGCCGCAACAATTCTCTTTGCCAGCACCACCAACGCCTGACTCACAGGCCAATGGGATATCCTACAAATAGCCCACCCAATCCCAACCAATATGGTCCTCCTATCATTAGCTTTAAAAATTGGCTTAGCCCCAATACACTCATGACTACCAGAAGTACTTCAGGGCCTAGATTTAACCACCGGCCTCATCCTGTCAACCTGACAAAAACTCGCGCCATTTGCCCTACTCCTTCAAATTCAACCAAATACTTCCATCCTAATCTTTCTAGGACTTACATCAACACTCGTTGGAGGCTGAGGCGGATTAAACCAAACACAACTACGAAAAATCCTTGCCTACTCATCAATTGCCCACCTGGGTTGAATACTTCTCATCCTGCAATTCGCCCCCTCCCTCACCCTCCTAGCCCTTCTAATATACATTATCATGACCTCCTCCCTCTTCTTAATTTTCAAACTAAACCAAGCAACCAACATCAACACACTCGCAACATCCTGAGCCAAATCCCCCATATTGGCCTCAATTGCCCCCCTCCTCTTACTATCACTTGGGGGACTCCCCCCACTATCAGGGTTTATGCCAAAATGACTCATCCTTCAAGAACTAACTAAACAAGACCTTCCACTAGCAGCCACGTTCGCAGCCCTCACTGCCTTACTAAGCCTTTATTTCTACCTTCGTCTCTCCTACACCATGGCCCTAACCCTCTCCCCAAACAGCCCAACCGGCACCACACCCTGGCGATTGCCACACCTCCAAACAACAATACCCATGACCATTTTTACTGCCCTCTCCCTCTTTATACTCCCCCTCACACCTGCCACAATCGTACTATTAACCTTCTAAGAGACTTAGGTTAACACCAGACCAAGGGCCTTCAAAGCCCTAAGCGGGAGTGAAAACCTCCCAGTCCCTGTTAAGACTTGCAGGATATTACCCCACATCTTCTGCATGCAAAACAGACGCTTTAATTAAGCTAAAGCCTTTCTAGACAGGCAGGCCTCGAACCTACAAACTCTTAGTTAACAGCTAAGCGCCCAAACCAGCGAGCATCCGTCTACCTTTCCCCCGCCTAGCCGGAAAAAAATAGGCGGGGGAAAGCCCCGGCAGATTATTAGTCTGCTTCTTTAGATTTGCAATCTAATATGTAGGACACCTCAGGGCTTGGCAGGAAGAGGAATTTAACCTCTGTCTATGGGGCTACAATCCACCGCTTAAAACTCAGCCATCCTACCTGTGGCAATCACACGTTGATTCTTCTCGACTAATCACAAAGACATCGGCACCCTTTATCTAGTATTTGGTGCTTGAGCCGGCATAGTGGGCACAGCCTTAAGCCTTCTAATTCGGGCAGAACTAAGCCAGCCCGGCGCCCTTCTCGGGGACGACCAGATTTATAATGTAATCGTTACAGCACACGCCTTTGTAATAATTTTCTTTATGGTAATGCCAATAATGATCGGCGGTTTCGGAAACTGACTTGTACCACTTATGATCGGTGCCCCAGACATGGCATTCCCACGAATAAACAACATAAGCTTCTGACTTCTTCCCCCATCTTTCCTTCTCCTGCTTGCCTCCTCCGCAGTAGAAGCTGGTGCAGGAACTGGCTGAACAGTTTACCCCCCTCTAGCCAGCAACCTGGCCCATGCAGGAGCTTCCGTAGACTTAACCATCTTCTCCCTGCACCTTGCGGGGGTTTCTTCAATCCTGGGCGCTATTAATTTCATTACAACAATTATTAACATAAAACCTCCTGCTATCTCACAATACCAAACACCCCTCTTCGTATGGGCCATCCTGATCACCGCCGTCCTTCTGCTTCTCTCACTACCGGTCCTAGCCGCTGGCATCACGATGCTACTCACAGACCGTAATCTAAACACCACTTTCTTCGACCCGGCAGGGGGAGGAGACCCCATCCTCTACCAACACCTATTCTGATTCTTTGGGCACCCCGAAGTATACATTCTTATCCTCCCGGGCTTCGGAATGATCTCCCATATCGTAGCCTACTATTCCGGCAAAAAAGAACCTTTCGGCTACATGGGTATAGTCTGAGCAATAATGGCCATCGGCCTTTTAGGCTTCATCGTCTGAGCCCATCACATGTTCACTGTAGGCCTAGATGTGGACACACGAGCCTACTTTACGTCCGCCACAATAATCATCGCAATTCCCACCGGCGTAAAAGTTTTCAGCTGATTAGCCACTCTTCACGGAGGGGCTATCAAATGAGAAACACCTCTCCTGTGAGCCCTCGGCTTCATCTTCCTGTTTACAATTGGGGGCCTCACGGGCATTGTCTTAGCCAACTCCTCCCTTGACATTATTCTACACGACACATACTACGTAGTAGCCCACTTCCACTACGTTCTCTCAATGGGAGCTGTCTTCGCCATCATGGGCGCATTTATTCACTGATTCCCCCTATTCTCAGGCTACACCCTTCACAGCACTTGAACAAAAATCCACTTTGGAGTAATGTTTATCGGAGTCAACCTGACATTCTTCCCACAACACTTCCTAGGCCTAGCCGGAATACCCCGACGATACTCGGACTACCCGGACGCGTACACCCTCTGAAACACAATCTCCTCCATTGGATCTATAATTTCTCTAGTAGCAGTAACAATGTTCCTGTACATCATCTGAGAAGCCTTTGTCACTAAACGAGAGGTTACAGCAACAGAGCTAACATCTACAAATGCGGAATGACTTCACGGCTGCCCTCCCCCTTACCACACATTCGAAGAACCAGCCTTTGTACAGGTCCGCTCAAACTAACGAGAAAGGAAGGAATTGAACCCCCGTAAATTGGTTTCAAGCCAACCACATAACCGCTCTGTCACTTTCTTCATAAGATACTAGTAAAACGACCATTACACTGCTTTGTCAAGGCAGAGTTGCAAGTTAAAAACTTGCGTATCTTGTTTATTAATGGCACATCCCTCACAACTAGGACTTCAAGATGCAGCTTCACCTGTAATAGAAGAGCTCCTCCATTTCCACGACCACACCCTAATAATCGTTTTCCTAATCAGCACTCTAGTCCTTTACATTATTGTGGCCATGGTAACCACCAAGCTCACTAACAAAAACATTCTGGACTCCCAAGAAATCGAAATCGTATGAACAATCCTCCCAGCTATCATCCTAATCCTGATCGCACTGCCCTCCCTACGAATTCTTTACCTTATAGACGAGATCAATGACCCACACCTGACAATTAAAACAATAGGACATCAGTGGTATTGAAGCTACGAATACACTGACTACGAAGACCTGGGCTTCGACTCCTACATGATCCCAACCCAAGACCTGGCCCCCGGTCAATTCCGGCTCCTAGAAACCGACCACCGAATAGTTATTCCCGTAGAATCCCCCGTACGACTCTTGGTCTCAGCCGACGATGTTCTCCATTCTTGGGCCGTCCCCTCTCTTGGGGTAAAACTTGACGCGGTCCCCGGCCGCTTAAATCAAACAGCCTTTATTATCTCCCGCCCCGGGGTCTACTACGGACAATGTTCAGAAATCTGCGGTGCTAACCACAGCTTTATACCCATTGTAATTGAAGCTGTACCTCTAGAACACTTTGAAAACTGATCCTCCCTAATACTCGAAGACGCCTCGCTAAGAAGCTAAATTGGTCAACAGCGTTAGCCTTTTAAGCTAAAGATTGGTGCCTACCAACCACCCCTAGCGACATGCCTCAGCTCAACCCCAGCCCCTGATTTGCCATCCTTATCTTCTCTTGATTCATTTTCTTGATAATCATCCCCCAAAAAATTTTAGCCCACAACTTTCCAAATGAGCCCACCCCCCTAAGTACTGAAATTTCCAAAACAGAACCTTGAAACTGACCATGACACTAAGCTTTTTCAATCAATTTGCAAGCCCCACACTCCTTGGCATTCCACTAATTGCCATTGCCCTTGCCCTTCCCTGAGTTCTCTTCCCCACCCCCTCATCTCGCTGATTAAACAACCGACTTTCCACCCTTCAGGGCTGATTCATTAACCGGTTCACCCAACAACTACTTCTCCCTCTAAATGTAGGCGGCCACAAATGGGCCCTTCTGCTCACCTCTCTAATAGTCTTCCTGATCACTCTAAATACTCTAGGCCTTCTACCATATACCTTTACCCCAACCACCCAGCTGTCAATAAACATGGGGTTCGCCGTCCCCCTGTGATTAGCAACAGTAATTATTGGCCTCCGAACCCAGCCGACACATGCACTAGGACATCTCCTCCCTGAAGGAACCCCTACGCTTCTAATCCCTGTCCTCATCATTATCGAAACCATTAGCCTCCTCATTCGCCCCTTGGCCCTGGGGGTCCGACTGACAGCCAATCTCACAGCTGGCCACCTCCTAATTCAACTAATTGCTACTGCCGCATTCGTCCTCCTCCCACTAATACCAACAGTAGCAATCCTAACAGCCACTCTTTTATTCCTACTCACCCTCCTCGAAGTCGCAGTAGCTATAATCCAAGCATATGTCTTCGTACTCCTCCTAAGCCTATACCTACAAGAAAACGTCTAATGGCCCATCAAGCACATGCATATCACATAGTCGACCCAAGCCCCTGACCACTAACAGGGGCAGTTGCTGCCCTACTTATAACATCTGGTCTTGCAATTTGATTCCACTTCAACTCCACCATTCTAATATCTTTAGGCTTAATCCTCCTTCTCTTAACCATGTACCAGTGATGACGGGATATTATTCGAGAGGGCACTTTCCAGGGACACCACACTCCGCCTGTCCAAAAGGGTCTTCGCTACGGAATGATTCTGTTTATCACCTCGGAAGTTTTCTTCTTCTTGGGATTCTTCTGAGCTTTCTACCACTCAAGCCTCGCCCCCACCCCCGAGCTAGGCGGCCATTGACCCCCCACCGGTATCACCCCTTTAGACCCATTCGAGGTCCCTCTCCTTAACACAGCCGTTCTACTAGCCTCTGGGGTAACCGTCACCTGAGCCCACCACAGCATCATGGCCGGGGAACGAAAACAAGCCATCCAGTCTTTAGCCCTAACCATTCTCTTGGGCTTTTACTTCACACTTCTTCAAGCCATGGAGTACTACGAAGCCCCCTTCACAATTGCAGACGGTGTTTATGGCTCAACTTTCTTTGTGGCCACCGGATTCCACGGACTGCACGTCATCATCGGCTCCACATTCCTAGCAGTGTGCCTACTCCGACAAATTCGATACCACTTCACTTCTGAACACCACTTCGGGTTCGAAGCCGCCGCCTGATACTGACATTTCGTAGACGTCGTATGACTATTCCTCTACATCTCTATCTATTGATGAGGATCCTAATCTTTCTAGTACAAGAAGTATAAGTGACTTCCAATCACCCGATCTTGGTTAAACTCCAAGGAAAGATAATGAGCCTCATTATCACCTCCATTACACTAGCCCTCCTCCTGACCCTGATTTTGGCCCTTGTCTCCTTTTGGCTCCCACACATAAACTCCGACTCCGAAAAACTCTCCCCCTACGAATGTGGGTTTGACCCCCTTGGCTCAGCCCGACTCCCCTTTTCCCTCCGCTTCTTCCTAGTCGCCATCCTATTCCTTCTCTTTGACCTGGAAATTGCCCTACTGCTCCCACTCCCTTGGGGGGACCAACTGGCAACCCCATTTCTCACCTTTATCTGAGCAACAGTTGTCCTATCCCTTCTGACCCTCGGCCTAATTTATGAATGATTGCAGGGAGGCCTAGAGTGGGCTGAATGGGTGATTAGTTTAATAAAAACATTTGATTTCGGCTCAAAAGCCTATGGTTAGATTCCATAATTACCTCATGACCCCTGTCCACTTCACCTTTTCATCAACCTTCATCCTAGGCCTCACCGGCCTAGCATTCCACCGAACCCATCTCCTCTCCGCCCTACTCTGCCTAGAAGGAATGATACTATCCCTATTTGTTGCACTATCTCTCTGATCCCTACAGTTCAACGTCACAAACTTCTCGGCCGCACCAATACTCCTTCTGGCATTTTCAGCCTGCGAAGCTGGCGCAGGCCTTGCCCTACTAGTTGCCACCGCCCGCACACACGGCACCGACCACCTTCAAAGCCTAAGCCTCCTACAATGTTAAAACTACTAATCCCCACCTTAATGCTAATTCCCACAACCTGGGCAACCCCTAAAAAATGACTGTGGCCCACAACCCTGGCCCATAGTCTTATCATCGCATTAATTAGCCTGTCTTGATTAAAAAACATATCAGAAACTGGCTGATCTTACCTTAACTCTTACATAGCCACAGACTCCCTATCAACCCCACTACTAGTCCTTACCTGCTGGCTTCTTCCCCTAATAATCCTGGCAAGCCAAAACCACACCGCCCACGAACCAATCAATCGCCAACGAACCTACATCACACTCCTCATCTCCCTCCAGTTTTTCCTAATCTTGACATTTACCGCCACTGAAATCCTCATATTTTACATTATATTTGAAGCCACCCTAATCCCAACCCTAATTATTATCACCCGCTGAGGGAACCAAACAGAACGCTTAAATGCCGGCACCTACTTTCTATTCTACACCCTGGCGGGGTCCCTTCCCCTACTCATCGCCCTATTACTCCTTCAGAACTCCGCAGGAACCCTTTCCTTGCTAACCCTACAATACGCCACCCACCCCCAACTCCTGACTTACGCAGACAAACTGTGATGGGCCGGATGTCTTTTAGCCTTTATGGTTAAAATACCCCTCTATGGTGTCCACCTGTGACTTCCAAAAGCACACGTTGAAGCCCCCATCGCTGGCTCCATAGTGCTTGCCGCCGTTCTCTTAAAACTTGGGGGCTATGGTATAATGCGAATAATACCTATGCTGGAACCCCTGACCAAAGAACTAAGCTACCCTTTCATTATTCTTGCATTATGAGGCGTAATCATAACGGGCTCAATCTGCTTACGTCAAGCAGACCTAAAAGCCCTTATTGCCTACTCTTCAGTTAGCCATATGGGCCTCGTTGTAGGCGGCATCCTGGTCCAAACCCCCTGAGGCTTCACAGGCGCTCTAATCCTCATAATTGCCCACGGATTAACATCATCCGCCTTATTCTGCCTAGCCAACACTAACTACGAACGTACACATAACCGAACTATAATCCTGGCCCGAGGCCTACAAATAATCCTACCTCTAATGACCACCTGATGATTTATTGCCAGCCTTGCCAACTTGGCTTTCCCCCCTCTTCCAAATCTCATAGGGGAGCTGATTATCATCACATCCCTGTTTAATTGATCATGATGAACTCTGGCCCTGACAGGAGCCGGCACCCTTATCACAGCCGCCTACTCCCTCCACATGTTCCTAACAACCCAACGCAGTACCGTCCCCACCCACATCATTGCCCTTGACCCCACCCACTCACGAGAACATCTACTAATAGCGCTCCACCTACTCCCACTCATCCTCCTCACCCTCAAGCCTGAGTTAATCTGAGGGTGAACCGCCTGTAGGTATAGTTTAAACTCAAAACATTAGATTGTGATTCTAAAAACAGGGGTTAAAATCCCCTTACCCACCGAGAGAGGCCCGCTAGCAATGAAGACTGCTAATCTTCACCACTTTGGTTGAACCCCAGAGCTCACTCAGAGCTTCTAAAGGATAACAGCTCATCCGTTGGTCTTAGGAACCAAAAACTCTTGGTGCAAATCCAAGTAGCAGCTATGCATCCTACCTCTATCACAATAACAACCTGCCTTTTCGTCATTTTCGCCACCCTCTCATTTCCAGTAATCTCAGCCCTCCACCACAAACCCAGCAAACCCCAGTGGGCCCTGTCACATGTAAAAACAGCCGTCAAACTAGCCTTCTTTGTCAGCCTCCTACCACTATTCTTATTCCTCACCGAGGGTGCCGAAGTGATTACCACAAGCTGAAATTGAGCAAACATCTTTACTTTCGACCTCAACATCAGCCTTAAATTCGACCACTACTCCATCATCTTCACCCCCGTCGCCCTTTACGTAACCTGGTCTATCCTTGAGTTTGCATCTTGATACATACACTCTGACCCCTACATAAATCGCTTCTTTAAGTACTTACTAATTTTTTTAATTGCCATAATCATTCTAGTTACAGCAAACAATATATTCCAACTCTTTATCGGCTGGGAAGGTGTCGGAATCATATCCTTCCTCCTAATTGGTTGATGGTACGGCCGAGCAGACGCAAACACCGCCGCCCTGCAAGCAGTTCTCTATAACCGCGTCGGAGACATTGGCTTAATCTTCTTTATAGCTTGACTAGCAACCAACCTCAACTCTTGAGAAATACAACAAATGTTCGCCACCTCTCAAGACTTTGACCTAACATTCCCCCTCCTCGGCCTCATTCTCGCCGCCACTGGAAAATCAGCCCAATTTGGCCTCCATCCCTGACTGCCGTCTGCCATAGAAGGTCCTACGCCGGTCTCTGCCCTACTGCACTCAAGCACAATAGTTGTTGCTGGCATTTTCCTTCTAATCCGCATGAGCCCCCTCTTAGAAAACAACCAACCAGCTCTAACCACCTGTCTCTGCTTGGGCGCCATAACTACTCTATTTACCGCCACCTGCGCCCTCACCCAAAACGACATCAAAAAAATCGTTGCCTTTTCCACCTCCAGCCAGCTCGGCTTGATAATAGTCACTATTGGTCTTAACCAACCACAACTTGCCTTCCTACACATCTGCACCCACGCATTCTTCAAAGCCATGCTCTTTTTATGCTCCGGCTCAATCATTCACAGCTTAAACGACGAACAGGACATCCGAAAAATAGGGGGAATACACCATCTTGCTCCCTTCACATCCTCCTGTCTGACTATCGGCAGCCTCGCCCTAACAGGCACCCCCTTTTTAGCAGGCTTTTTCTCCAAAGATGCCATCATTGAAGCCCTAAACACATCCCACCTCAACGCCTGAGCCCTCATCCTAACCCTTATCGCCACTTCCTTTACAGCCGTCTACAGCCTACGTGTGGTTTTCTTCGTAAGCATGGGCTACCCCCGGTTCAACGCTCTATCACCCATCAATGAAAACAACCTAGCTGTAATCAACCCCATCAAACGACTAGCCTGAGGGAGCATTGTTGCAGGACTATTAATTACCTCAAACCTACTCCCCACCAAAACACCAATCATATCTATACCCCTGCCCCTCAAACTAGCCGCTCTCACCGTCACGATCATCGGACTACTTATTGCCCTAGAACTAGCATCCCTCACAAACAAACAATTTAAAACCATCCCGCACCAGCCAACCCACCATTTCTCAAACATACTGGGCTTTTTCCCCTCGATCATGCATCGCCTAACCCCTAAACTCAACCTGGCCCTAGGGCAAACCGCAGCCAGCCAAATAATTGACCAAACCTGGTTAGAAAAAACAGGCCCCAAAGCCATATCAAGCACCCTCCTCCCCCTAATCACAACAACAAGCAATATCCAACAAGGGATAATTAAAACATACCTCACCATTTTCTTCCTAACCTTAACACTAGCTTTACTACTTATTTTCTCCTAAACTGCCCGAAGAGCCCCCCGACTTAACCCACGTGTCAGCTCTAACACTACGAATAGAGTGAGCAAAAGAACTCAAGCACCAATTACCAACAGACCCCCACCTGACGAATACATCACTGCTACCCCTCCAACATCCCCGCGAACAACAGAAAACTCAAATATCTCATCCGAAGATACCCAAGAACCCTCATACCACCCCCCTCAAAGGGCCCAACCAACTAAAACAACGCCCAACAGATACACCATCATATAAAATGCCACTGGCCGACTTCCCCATGTTTCAGGGTAGGGCTCAGCGGCCAAAGCCGCGGAGTACGCAAACACCACAAGCATTCCCCCCAGATAAATCAAAAACAAAACCAAAGATAAGAACGATCCCCCATGTCCCACCAACACCCCACACCCCATGCCTGCCACCACTACCAATCCCAAGGCAGCAAAATATGGAGACGGATTAGATGCAACTGCAATAAGACCTAGAACCAAACCAACTAAAAATAAAAACACAATATAAGTCATAGTTCCCGCCAGGATTTTAACCTAGACTAATGGCTTGAAAAACCACCGTTGTTATTCAACTACAAGAACCCTAATGGCAAACCTACGAAAGACTCACCCCCTCCTAAAAATCGCAAACGACGCACTAATCGACCTACCCACCCCCTCAAGTATCTCAGCATGATGAAACTTCGGCTCCCTATTAGGACTTTGCCTAGTAGCACAAATTATCACCGGACTATTCCTCGCCATGCACTACACATCCGACATTACTACAGCTTTTTCATCCGTCGCCCACATTTGCCGAGACGTGAACTACGGCTGACTCATCCGAAACCTCCATGCCAACGGCGCATCTTTCTTTTTCATCTGCATCTACCTCCACATCGGACGAGGCCTGTACTACGGCTCCTACCTCTATAAAGAAACATGAAACGTCGGCGTTGTCTTATTACTCCTGGTCATAATAACTGCTTTCGTTGGCTATGTCCTCCCCTGAGGGCAGATGTCTTTCTGAGGGGCCACCGTTATCACCAACCTCCTTTCAGCTGTCCCCTACGTAGGAAACATGCTTGTAGAGTGAATCTGAGGCGGATTTTCAGTTGATAACGCCACCCTTACCCGATTCTTCGCCTTCCACTTCCTATTCCCGTTTCTAATTGCAGCCTTCACAATCATTCACCTATTATTCCTCCACGAGACCGGTTCAACCAACCCAGTAGGCCTAAACTCAGACGCAGACAAAATCCCCTTCCACCCCTACTTCTCTTATAAAGACCTCCTAGGCTTTGCTATTCTTCTAATTACCCTCATCTCTCTATCCCTATTCGCCCCCAACCTCTTAGGAGACCCAGACAACTTCACCCCCGCTAACCCACTAGTCACACCACCCCATATCAAACCAGAATGATACTTCCTATTCGCCTACGCCATCCTGCGATCCATTCCCAACAAGCTAGGGGGCGTACTCGCACTGCTAGCCTCCATCCTGGTTCTTATGCTAGTCCCAATCCTCCACACCTCCAAACAACGAAGCCTTACATTCCGACCACTCACCCAGCTATTATTCTGACTTCTGGTTGCAGATGTAATCATCCTTACCTGAATCGGAGGCCTGCCTGTAGAACACCCCTACGTTGCCATCGGACAAGTCGCCTCTTTCCTTTACTTCTCCCTCTTCCTAGTATTTATCCCCCTATCAGGCTGACTGGAAAATAAAGCCCTGAAATGATCTTGCATTGATAGCTCAGCATCAGAGCGCCGGTCTTGTAAACCGGACGCCGGGGGTTAAAATCCCCCTCAATGCTCAAAGAAAGGAGATTTTAACTCCCGCCCCTAACTCCCAAAGCTAGGATTCTAATTTAAACTATTCTTTGTACATATATGAAATCTCCATATATCTGTATATATATGCATACATAGAGGACATAATAATAAACAATACATATATGTATTATATAACATACATTTATTTAGTCCAGACAAGCAATCAAGATTAATATAAATCTTACATAAAACATTACATTCCCTCCTTCAAAATTAACACCTTGTAACCACTAATTAAGAAATTTAAAGCACTCCACATAAATAGTATTAGTAAACTCATACCATAACCAACATTAAATTTTAAACCAATTATTTAATGTAGTAAGAACCGACCATCAGTTGATTTCTTAATGCATACGGTTATTGATGGTCAGGGACAAAAATTGTGGGGGTTTCACAAAATGAACTATTCCTGGCATTTGGTTCCTATTTCAGGGCCATATCTTGGTTCATTCCTCACACTTTTCTTGACGCTTACATTGGTTAATGGTGGTAAACAATTGACTCGTTACCCAACATGCCGGGCGTTCTCTCCACAGGGGTAAGGGGTTTTCTTTTTTTGTCTTCCTTTCATTTTGCATTTCAGAGTGCACACGGTAATAACAGACAAGGGTGTACATTTCCTTGTATTAGTGTTGGTCATGAAAGGTGGAAAGATATGACTTGAAGAATTGCATTTTAGGTTATCAAGAGCATAAGATGAAATAATTTCCCCTAACACACCTAAGACACCCCCTTCTCGGCTTAGAGGGGTTAAACCCCCCTACCCCCCTAAACCACTGAGATCCTTAACAATCCTGTAAACCCCCCGGAAACAGGAAAACCCCTAGCAGTGAATAGGTAAAAATATAAAAAATCGTAAACACAAACTACAACCAGCCCCAAAGCTCGAGACATAACTACCACTTCCACACCCAGCCCAAAGAACATCACCCTAAATATTACAATATTACGCACA